TTTCGGACAATTGAACCTTTTCAAATTGTTTCTTTTTAAGAACCAAAAAGATTTGTGCTAAAATAATAGATGCAAAAAAGAACAAAAGGCCTTGGACACGTAATGGATCTTGAAGTACTATTTCCGCCTCCCTCTGACCAAATCCACCCACATTAGGATTGCTCGTTAATGGTTGATCAAGTTTGATAGATTCGCCCTCTGAAATAAGAAGTTCTGGTCCTGGAGGGATAATATCCACCACTTGACGCCCATCCAATGTATCCACTAGGGTTATTTCATATCCTCCCTTTTCTTTTCGTATTATTTTGCTTACTATGCCCGCTACTGTAGCATTATAAACATTATTATTACTCTTACTCCCGTCGGGATAAATCTGGCCCCTTCCTCTGTTCCCACCTACATATATGGGATATTTTAAGAAATAAACATCTTTCTTAGTAGCAGGGTCCGGAGAAATAATAGGAAAGGTGATTTCACTATATTTCTGACCAGGAACAGGACCTATCACAAGAATATTTTTTTTAGTGGGACGATAGTTCTGAAAAGACAGATTGCCTATCTTTTCTTTAATCTCGGGCGAAATACGATCGGGGGGGGCTAATTCAAACCCCTCAGGTAAAATAAGAACAGCTCCCACATTCAAAGCTCCTTTTTTACCATTCCCAAGAACTTGTTTCAATTGCTTATCATAAGGAATTCGAACAACTGCTTCAAATACACTATCCGGAAGTACAGCTTGTGGAACCTCAATATCCACGGGCTTATTAGCTAAATGGCAGTTGGCACAGACAATACGGCCGGTCGCTTCTCGTGGATTTTCATAACCCTGCTGTGCAAAAATTGGATATGCATTTGAAACAGGTGCCCCAGTCATTATATATATCATGAGCGATAGGAAAATGGATCGAGTAATCTCTCCCTTTATCCAAGAAAAGGTATTTCTAGTTTGCATGGTCCAATCATTGATCCCAAAATTTCTACAATAAAATTAGGTAGGTTGCTAGTATAGTTCCCTATCCCTGATTCTGCTATTTACTGAAATCATTTTACTCGAATCTAGGAAGAATTCTCCTGGATGGGTAGAAGAAATAAGTAAAATTATTAATGTTTTACTTATGTACAAAGTAACAAACCTGAAAATTGGATCAGTGAATCATTTTTTAGTCATTTATTGAATGATAAATCACTACAAGTGACGGAGATACACGATTTAAATAACGGAAGATCCAATATTTTAAAATTGTATCTAGAATGACTGGAAAAGTGGAAACAAGACCGGATATAATTTGATCATTATGAGCAAATCCAAAATCTTTGTAAATAGATCCAATCATTAGTTCCCAACCATGGGGCGAATGGAAGCCTATACATAAATCAGTTAATAAAAGAATAGAAAAAGCTTTGATTGTATCACTTAAGTTATATAGGAACTCTTGAACCCACGAGTTAAGAAGAAAAAGTTGTTCATTACCTAGAATAGAATAAGCACTTAGAATAATAAAAGAGATTATATTTGTCGAGAAGTACAAAATCATATGGATACGATCATGATTGTGCATCTTGATCAATTGGATTGTTTCTTTGTAAATTACGATAGGAAACTTTTGTAGATGTGTTTCTGGGTATTCTTTTATAATTTCGTCCAAGAGGAAGAGTCCCTCAAATTCTAGAACTTTTTTAAAAATATTTTTTTCTTGAATATGATTTAAGAAAATTTCAGATTGCCCAGTATTCCACCAATTAGTAACCAAAGCTTCTAGGCTTTTTTTTAATGCAAGAGAGATCCACCAGGGCAAAAATACTATAGATGCAAGATATAGAAGGGGAATGAATGCTTTCGTTTTTGCCATTTTTTCGTCTTTTATTTTTTTTTAATGAACTTACTTCTACTTCATTCGTCAACTTGATACAATATTTAATATTCATATCAAATATAAGTTCTATTACAAGTCATATTTATTCTATTATCAATCTATTCTCTGTTTTTTATTTGTGCTTGAGGGGCTAGTTCTTCAATTTCGAAACAATACAAAAATAGAAAAACAAAGAATCCACTTTTTTTTTTAATTCGAATCACGAAAAAAATATCTATTGTTGCCAAATATAGCAATTACTCAAATTTGAAGCAATTGTCCGGTTTCGATGAATGCACGAAAGAACCACTTCAGTATTAGTATTTACAGGTGAAAGAAGTCCCTTTCTATTCGATCAAAATAGAAAATATGAAAAAAAAAAAAAAAAGAATTTCTCGGTTTTTCCCTCGTGTTAAAAACTAAGAATACGAAAGCATTCATTCTTCGCTTCATTTTTCAAAAGACTTCAATTGGTACACGCAAGAAATAGGCCAATTCTGCAGCTTTTTGTTCAATTTCTTGTGGGGTCAAATTATTCTCATTACGAGTCAAGGGAATGGCCCCCAGGCCTCTGACTTCGATATAAAGGACACGATGTGCATAAATACCCTCTTTCACTTCGATTCTGATGGATTGAATATCTTTCAGAAGGAATCGGAGGAAAATGCGACGATTTTTTCCAGGAAATCCCCAACGAAAAATAGACGCTAGTCCTTCTTTTCTATCGAATCGATCATAACCGCTACCTACATTCCACAAAATTGTGCACCATAGATAAGAACTAATAAAGAGACCTGCAATACCATAGAAAGACATCACGATCCCCTGTGGAAAAAAAATGATTTGCTGAGACGGAAATAAAGATATCAAATCTCTACCAAGATAACTGGAAGTTCCAACCAATAAAAACCCTAATGAACCTAAAAAAAGGATAAAGGCCCAGCAGAAATTGCTTGTTTTTCGAGATCCCCGTAAAGATTCTATCCATATATGTTCTGATCGCCAACTCATACTAAATCTAATTGCATTTTATTGGAATTGGAAGAATAAAAAAAAAAATAACCGAAATAAATTTTACTTTACTTTTGTTGGTTTCCGAAGTAACTCTCATCAACTAGTATTATTCTGATGTGAACCTTTAAGAGTAATTCATCAAATTGTTTAGATCTAAAATAATAAGATCAACTGATATAGAATTTCCTATAGATACTTATATATAGATATATTTACTTTATATCTATATCTCAGATATTCGCTCTTATTCCCATCTATTCGATTCTTTTTTTATTTTTCAAATATTTAGAATTCATTTACTCAGATGTCATGTATAATCGTTTATGAAAAGAGTAAGCTATATGTTATACTCTATCCTACTAAAAAAATATAAATATCTGTGTTATGATAGAAGTCGCATTCTAAAAATATATATATATATAGAAGATTTGGCACCATCATATTTAAAAATAAAAAATCTTGTTTTTTTGAACATGAAGAGATAAAGAAGCCATTGCAATTGCCGGAAAAACTAAGCCCACTAAAGGCACAAAAATAGAGGGTAAGTTATTGAACGTTGTCATAGAATGGATACCTCGATTTAATAGACTTAATATTTGTACCTGTTATTTATTATTATTGTTATGTTATTTATCCTAATTATAGTAATATTTGTATCTGTTATTTATTGTTAGAAAAATATCTTACAATTATTATAATGTATATATTCATATATATAATTATTCAAATTTCTTAGAATTAGAAGAATTCTATAATTATAATAAGTATATCTACATGAGTATAATTATTTGAATTCTCTAATAATTAGAATGAATCTAGAATTCTATATTATAGATGAGTATATATATATATGGAAAAGGAATGTAGAACAGAATTTTTCATCTTTCGACATGAAATATATGTATGATAATACAATTTTTTATTTATTAATTTATTATATTACTATTTTTTATTTTTCTTGTCTTATAATTTGAATTAAATTAACTGGAATAAAGATTTTTTTACAAAAAAAAAAAAAAGAATAATCCACCGAAAAATCCATTCTTTGGATTAGATTCCTTTAAATTAAATGACTAAACTGGTTGATCAAAAATCCAATTTTTTTTTGATTAAGGCTCTACTTGATTGAATTTTGATTCAAAGGAAAGAAAGCATGGAGGTGAAATAACTCACTCAAAATACCTTTTAAAAGATTACGTGGTACGATTGGATCGAATAAGCCCTTATCGAATAAATATTCAGCCGACTGTGAACCCTCAGGTATTGTCTTATTCAATGTTTGTTCAATTACTCTTTTACCCGCAAATGCAATGTAGGCATTGGGTTCGGCAATAATGATATCCCCCAACATACCAAAACTAGCTGTCACCCCACCTGTAGTCGGAGATGTAAGGATTGATACATAGAATAAGTTTTTATTTGATTGATAATCATATAAAGCGGAAGATATTTTAGCCATTTGCATCAAGCTCAAACTTCCTTCTTGCATGCGTGCTCCTCCAGAAGCACACACTAAAATAAGCGGTAAACATTGATTGGTAGCATACTCGATCAAACGGGTTATTTTCTCGCCTACTACAGATCCCATACTACCCCCCATAAACTGAAAATCCATAACCCCAATTGCTACGGAAATACCGTTTAATTGACCTGTGCCTGTTTGAACAGCTTCAGTCAATCCTGTCTTTCTTTGATAAGAATCAATACGATCTTTATAAGGTTCCTCTTCTGAATGAAATTCAATGGGATCTAGAGAGACCATGTCTTCATCCATAGGAGCCCAAGTACCCGGATCAATCGAAAGGTCGATTCTATCTGAACTACTCATTTTCAAATGATATCCACATTGTTCACAAATATTCATTTTTGATTTCAAAAATTTCTTATAATTTAATCCATAACAATTTTCGCATTGAACCCACAAATGCCTGTATTTTTGAGTAAGATCTATATTATTCGACCCTTCCGTTCTAGTGAAATCACTACCATCTCTTATACTGGCACTAGCACTTTCACTAGTATTTCCACTTTCACTACAAATGTAACTCTCAATGCAACTAGTAATTTGATTATTCCAACTATATTTAGTATCATACATCGAACGATCATAGTTGGAATCATGACTCTTAGATA